TGATTGGTTACTTCCAATTACGTAAATCCATGGTTCAAACCGCACTCAAAGGTAGGGCATTTCCCATTGAGATAGGAACTTCTGTACCCGAACGAATGGTATCTCCAATTCTCGCCCCTCTGGGATGTAAAATATATCTCTTCTCACCATCCCCATAGTGTATGAGACAAATGTGTGCATTTCGATTAGGGTCGTATTCTATGGTTACGATTCTCGCAGATATGTCTTTTTCATTCCGTAAAAAATCGATTTTACGGTATAGACGCTTATGACCTCCCCCTCTATGCCTTGCGGTAATGATTCCTCTGGCATTCCTCCCTTTCCCAGAATGATGCTGTCCAGAGATCAAATTCTTTCGTGGATTGGATTTCCCTCGCCTGTCTGTGGCCCCATTGCGTGTCCTGGGGGTAGAAGTTTTGTATAAATGTATCGCCGTGTTATTCAGTATTTTGATTGAAGCTCTTTTTTTTTTTACAAAAGGGGTGGAATAGAATAGCCCGGTTGAAGCGTAATGATCATACGTCTGTAATGCCTTGTATGTCCCCTAATAGGGCCCATTCTTCGACCCTTTCCCGGGAGCCGATGACTATTCATCGCGAGTACCTTAACCCCAAAGAAGAGTTCGACCCAATGCTTGATTTCTGTCCTAGTTGATCCTGTTTCAACATTAGAAGTATATTGATTCTTCCCCACCAATAGCCTAACACTTTTTTCTGTAACTACTGCATATTTGATTCCATCCATAAATCCACTTTCTTTCCTAGGAGTTCCAGTATTGATAAGAATTCGAGTTCTTACGGTTCATATGTTATAGTATGAATATACCACACCAATTCGTTCTCTAGTACGATTCGAATTCGAATCTACCGAATCGAACGAATCTCCTAGAGAACTCTATCGAAATCGAACTCTATAGAAATAGAAGATCGAAAGAATTCGGAAAACAAGAAACCCCATCGAATCAAGTATATGCATATATAACAAAAATACGATTGATTCATTTCTCTGATGATGATGAGACAGATCCAGTTCCAATAGACTGAACTTCTCCCATCCCATTGGTGTGCATCCAGTAGGAATTGAACCTACGAATTCGCCAATTATGAGTTGGGCGCTTTAACCATTCAGCCATGGATGCTTGGATCATCATACATCGTGAATAAATCAGTTCCAACCCTAGAGACCCGATAACTATTAACTATGCCAACAAAACTGCGGAGAGACTATGAAGTCCAATTGTGGATCTTCGAATTGAGAGAGATATTGAGAGAAAGTCAGAGTTTTGGCTATTTGTTCGATTCATGGACCCAATTTGATTTCGTGGGATCTTTCACTTACCTTTTTTTCCACCAAGAACGTTTTCTGAAACTTTTTGACCCCCGAATTTGGAGTATCCTGCTTTCGGGTTCACCAAGCAACCGATCTTTCACGAGCAAAGTTGCAGTACTGGTTAAGGGTGTAGTACTGATTCTGGTAGCAGTCGTTATATCTCGTATGCACCATCAAACTATGGTCGAAAGAAAAAATCTCTATTTGAGGGGGCTTCTTCCTCTACCTATGAATTCCATTGGACCCAGAAATGAGACTCGGTCGTCCCATAGGTTGGTTGTTTCGCTTCTGTATCTTCCAAAAGGGAAAAAAAAGATCTCTGAGAGTTGTTTCATGGATCCGAAAGGGATTCCTTGGGTTCTCCCAATAACTCAAACGTGTATCATGCCTGATTCGAACTGGGGTTCGCGGTGGTGGAGGAACTGGATCGGAACAAATAGGGATTCTAGCCAATTGAAAGGATCTTCTGATCAATCCAGAGATGCTTTCGATTCCATTAGGAATGAGGATTCGGAATCTCACACATTGATCAATCAAAGAGAGATTCAACAACTCAAAGAAAGATCGATTCTTTTGGATTGGGATCCTTCCTTTCTTCAAACGGAACGAACCGAGATAGAATCCGACCGATTCCCGAAAAGCCTTTCTGGAGCTGGAGATTCCTCAATGTCCCAGCGATTCGCGGAACGTGAGAAGCAGATGGTTCGTCATCTGCTTCCGGAAGAAATCGAAGAATTTCTTGGGAATCCTACAAGATCAATTCGTTCTTTTTTCTCGGACAGATGGTCATACCTTCATCTGGGTTCGAATCCTACTGAGAGGTCCGATCCTAAATTGTTGAAGAAACAACACGATGTTTCTTGTGTCCCTTCCAGGCGATCGGAAAAGAAAGAAATAGTGGATCTATTCAAGATCATTCCGTATTTACAAAAGACCATCGCAATTCATCCTATTTCATCAGATCCGGGATGTGCTATGGTTCCGAAGGATGAACCAGATCTGGACAGTTCGAATAAGATTTCATTCTTGACCCAAAATCCATTTTTGGATTTCTTTCATCTATTCCATGACCGGAACAGGGTGGGGTACACGTTAGACCACGATTTTGAATCAGAAGAGAGATTTTCAAAAATGGCAGATCTACTCATTCTATCAATCACCGAGCCGGATCTGGTGTCTGATTATGAGAGGGTATTTTTTCCTTTTTCTGAGGGATTTCACTCCGGCGATGACTCGAAAAAGAAATCTTTATTGGTTGTACCTCCTATTTTTTCTGAAGATCCAAAATCCAAAAAAGTGGCTAGTAACAACATAATGGCGGCAGTCAATCCATCTAGATTGATCCGAAATCTGATTCAAATCCACTCTAGGACCTATGGGTACATAAGAAATGTATCAAATCGATTCTTTTTCATGGTAATGAATCGATCCAATCGCAACTTCGAATATGGAATGAAAGGGGATTCAATAGGAAATGAGACTCGGAATCATAGAACGAGAATGAAATCTACGATCAACCAACATCTCTCGAATTTGAAAAAGAGTCAGAAGAAAGGGTCGGACCCTCTTAGTTCTCGAACCGAGAGATCCATGAATCGGGATCCTAATGCATATAGATACAAATGGACCCAAAATTTCCAGGAACATTTCATTTCTGAGGCGAAGAAGCGTTTTCAATTTCAAGTAGTCTTCGATCGATATCATCATCATCGAGATCGCTTACGTATTCATCGATCTCGCTATCGCTTCCGTATTCATCTGAATCGATTCCGTATTCATCTGAATCGATTCCGTATTCATCTGAATCGATTCCGTATTTATCTGAATCGAGATCGATTCCGTATTTATCTGAATCGAGATCGATTCTGGATTCATCTAAATCGATTCCGTATTCATCGGAATCGATTCCGTATTCATCTGAATCGATTCCGTATTCATCTGAATCGATTCCGTATTCATCTGAATCGCTTCTGTAGTCATCTGACTCGATTCCGTATGAATCCGACTCAATATTGGCTTGATTGGGCCGAGTTTATGGTCAAACTGTCGAAGTCACATCCCTTTTTGACGAAGCCACCTGAGTTCTTTTTGTGGAAGGCATCTTTATTTTTGTCGAATTCACTTCCCTTTTGGTCGAAGTCACTTCTCTTCTTTTGGTCGAAGTCACTTCTCTTTTTGTCCTTTTTGTCGAAGTCACTTCCTTTTTTCTTTTTGAGTATCGGAAGTGCCCCCATTCCTGGGTCTGAGATCCCCATCTATATCTATGAATTGAAAGGGCCGAATGATCCACTCTGCAATCCGTTGTTCGAATCAATAGGTGTTCAAATCGTTCCTTTTACTAAAAATCAATGGAAACCCTTCTTATTGGATGATCATGATCCTTCCAAACAATCGAAATTCTCGATCAATGGAGGCACACTATCACCCTTTTTGTTCAATAAGACAAAATGGATGATTGACTCATTCCCGACTCGAAAGAATTGCAGGAACAATTTGGATAACATGGATTCCTATTTCGCAATGCGATCCCACGATCGAGACAATTGGCTGAATCCCGTGAAACCATTTCATCGAAGTTCATTGATATCTTCTTTTTCTAAAGCAAATCGACTTCGATTCTTGAATAATCCACATCACTTCTGGTTCGATTGTAACAAAAAATTCCCTTTTTCTGTGGAAAAGGCCCTTCTCAAGAATTCTGATCTTACGTATGGACAATTCCTCAATATCTTGTTCATTCGCAACAAAAGATTTTCTTTGTGCGTCGGTAAAAAAAAACATGTTTTTTTGGAGCGAGATACGATTTCACCAATCGAGTCACAGGTATCGAAGATATTCATACCTAAGGATTTGCCACAAAGTAGTGACGAAACGTATAACTTGTACAAATCTTTCCATTTTCCAATGCGATCCGATCCATTCGTTGGTAGAGCTATTTATTCGATCGCAGACATTTCTGGAACACCTCTAACAGAGGGACAAATAGTCCATTTTGAAAGAACGGATTGTCCACCTCTTTCAGATATGAATCTATCTGATTCCGATTCCGAAGGGAAGCAGTATCTCAATTTCAATTCAACCATGGGTTTGATTTGGGCTGAGAAATCCAAAAAGAGGAAAAAACGGAGTCTTAGTCTTGGGAAGATGGATGATAGAACCCTTGAACGAGAGCGTGCTTTTTTAAATCTCTCACAATGGACTCTGTTCCAACCCTATATACCGTGGTTCTTTACTTTGACAGGGTTCCAGTATCTCAAATTCGCCCTTTTAGATCCTTTTTCAAACGTATTGCGCAGTCGCATATCTCTTTTTCAGGGTATTCTGAAGACATCATGGTGGATTCTTCAGACAAAATTGTGGTTGAGTCTTTTTTCAAAATGGAATTTCAGTGCGATTTCGAATCGTTGGTCACAGAGTCTTCTTCGGTCCGCAGAAATCATTCATCGAAATAATGATAATGAGTCACCCCTATGGCTGAGATCATCAAATGCTCGGGAGTTCCTCATCCTTTTCCTTCTTCTTGTTGCTGGATCTCTCGTTACTACCCATCTTTTATTTGTTTCCCGAGCCTCTAGTGAGTTCCAGACGGATTTCAAAAAGATCAAATCTTTGATGATTCCATCATACATGATTGAGTTGCGAAAACTTCTGGATAGGTATCCTACATCTGAGCGAAATTCTTTCTGGTTAAAGAATCTCTTTCTAGTTGCTCTGGAACAATTCGTCTATTTTCTCGAAGCAATATGGGGTTCTGCTTTTAATAAGAAGAAATTTTGGAATAGCAATCTCATCGGTATCATGGATTTCCTAAGGATCATACCAAATCCCATCAATCGAATCGCTTTTTCGAGAAATACGAGACATCTAAGTCGTACAAGTAAAGAGCTCTATTCATTGCTAAGAAAAAACGTGAACGTTGAGTGGATTGATGATCAAATAGAATCCTGGGTCGCGAACAGTGATTTGATTGAGGATGCAGAAAGAGAATTCTTGGTTCAGTTCTCCACCTTAACGACAGAAAAAAGGATGGATCAAATGCTATTGAGTCTGACTCATAGTGATGGTTTATCAAAGAATGACTCTAGTTATCAAATGGTTGAACAACCGGGATCAATTTACTTACGATACGTAGTTGACATTCATCAAAAGGATCTAATGAATTATGAGTTCAATAGATCCTGTTTAGCCGAAAGACGGATATTCCTTGCTCATTTTCAGACAATCACTTATTCACAAACCTCGTGTGGGGCTACTCGTTTTCATTTCCGATCTCATGGAAAACCCTTTTCGCTCCGCTTAGCGCTATCCCCCTCTAGGGGTATTTTAGTGATAGGTTCGATAGGAACTGGACGATCCTATTTGGTCAAATCCCTCGCGACAAACTCCTATGTTCCTTTCATTACGGTAGTTCCGAACAAGTTCCAGGATGACATTTTTTCTAAGATCGATCCTTATGATAGTGACGCTGACGATCTTGATAATGATTCTAGTGATAGTGATGATAGTGACGCTATTGATAGTGATGAGAGTGACGATAGCGATAGCGATAGCGATGATGACCTTGATATAGATGATATAGAGCTGCTAAATGAGCTAACTACGGATAGGGATAGACCACTACTAGAGGGATTTCGTATCCGAATTCCATTCGAATTAGCAAAAGCAATGTCCCCTTGCATACTATGGATTCCAAACATTCATGATCTGTCTGTGCGTGCGTCGAATAACTTATCCCTCGGTCTATTAGTGAACTCTCTCTCCAGGGATTGTGAAAAATGCTCCACTAGCAATATCCTTGTTATTGCTTCGACTCATATTCCCCAAAAAGTGGATCCCGCTCTAATAGCTCCGAATAAATTAAATACATGCCTTAAGCTACGAAGGCTTCTTATTCCACAACAACGAAAGCACTTTTTCACTCTTTCATATACTAGGGGATTTCACTTGGAAAAGAAACTGTCCCATCCTAATGGATTCGGGTCCCTAACCATGGGTTCCAGTGTACGAGATCTTGTAGCACTTACCAATGAGGCCCTATCCATTAGTATTGCACAGAATAAATCCACTATAGACACTCATACAATTCGATCCGCTCTTCATAGACAAACTTGGAATTTTCGAGCCAAGGTAAGACCGGTTCAGGATCATGGGATCCTTTTCTATCAGATAGGAAGGGCTGTTGCACAAAATGTACTCCTAAGTAATGGCTCCATAGATCCTATATCTATCTATCTGAAGAAGAGATTCCCTAGTTCTTATTTGTACAACTGGTACTTCGAGCTTGCAACGAGCATGAAGAGATTAACGAGACTTCTTTATCTTTTGAGTTGTTCTGCCGGATTGGTCGCTCATGATCTTTGGTCTCTACGCGGACCCGATGAAAAAAATGGGATCACTTCTTATTTGGTTGAGACTGATTCTGCTCTAGTTCGTGGCCTATTAGAAGTATTCGAAGGAGAAGGCACTCTATCCTCTCGGACAGAAAAAGAGGACAGTCAGTTTGAGAATGATCGAGTGACATTGCTTCTTCGGTCCGAACGAAGGAATCCCTTAGATATGATGCAAAATGGATTTTGTTCTAGCGTTGATCAGAAATTTCTCTATGAAAAAGACGAATCGGAGTTTGAATTGGAAGAAGGGGTTCCATTTGGAGAAGGAGACCGCGACCTGCAACAGATAGAGGAGGATTTCTTCAATGACATAGTTTGGGCTCCTAGCATATGGTACCCCGATCTCTTTGGTTGGATCGAAAGTCCCAATGAATTGGGATTTCCCTATTGGTCCAGGTCATTTTTGGGCACGCGGATCATTTCTCATCAAGAGAATGATTCGGAAGAGAATGATTCGGAGTTCTTGCAGAGTGGAACCATGCAGTACCAGACACGAGATCGATTTTCCAAAGACCAAGTCTTTTTTCAATTTCAAATAAGCCAATTTCTTTGGGACCCTGCGAATCCCTTCTTTTTCGATGCGCCTGTGTTTTCACGTCGAGAATTCTTTGCAGATCAAGAGATGGCAAAGGGGCTTCTTACTTCCCTAACAAGTCCTCCTAAATCGCTGGCTGAAAGCTGGTTCAGCAAGAATACGCAAGAAAATAACTTCGAATTGTTGATTCATCGCCAGAGATGTCAGAGAACCAATAGTTCATTATCTAATGGGTCTTTCCGTTCTAATACTCCATCCGAGAGTTATCAGTATTTATCAAATCTGTTCCTATCTAACGGAACGCTAGTGGATCAAATGACAAAGACATTGTTGAGAAAGAGATGGCTTTTCCCGGAGGAGATGAACCATTTGATTCATTTAACAGGAGAAAGATTTCCCATTCCTTAGCTTAGCTGGAAAGATCTGTGGCCATGAAAGGGGGATTAAGTGGAACCGAATTGACCGGTTGGTAGAGTCGTGGAAATACTGGTTTCTTCCGTATTTTTGGCCTTAGCTACATGGAACTGCTACTGCGGAAACATGGAAGAATTGAAAT